AAGAATTTGGTTCTTTTTACGTACTTGATATCGATAAATCTGCGAATCTAGAAATTCATTTCGGCCAATTGAACCTTCTCGAACTGTTTCTTTTTAAGAACCAAAAAGATTTGTGCCAAAATAACAGATGCCAAGAAGAACAAAAGTCCTTGGACACGTAATGGATCTTGAAGTACTATTTCTGCATCTCCCTGACCAAATCCGCCTACATTAGGATTACTCGTTAATGGTTGATCAAATTTGATAGATTCGCCCTCGGAAACAAGAAGTTCTGGTCCGGGAGGGATAATATCAACCACTTGACGTCCCTCTGACGCATCCGTTATGGTTATCTCATACCCCCCTTTTTCTTTTCGTATGATTTTGCTTACTATACCTGCTGCTGTAGCATTATAAACTGTATTGTTACTCTTGTTGCCGTCGGGATAAATCTGACCCCTTCCCCTGTTCCCGCCTACGTATATAGGATATTTTAAGAAGTGAACATCCTTCTTAGTAGCAGGGTCCGGGGAAAGAATAGGGAAGGTTATTTCACTATATTTTTTACCAGGGACAGGGCCTACCACAAGAATATTTGTTTTATTGGGGCGATAGCTCTGAAAAGACAAATTGCCAATCTTTTCTTTCATCTCAGGAGAAATACGATCGGGAGGGGCTAATTCAAACCCCTCCGGTAAAATAAGAACAGCCCCGACGTTCAACCCCCCTTTTTTACCATTAGCAAGAACCTGTTTCAGTTGCATATCATAAGGAATTCGAACAACTGCTTCAAATACAGTATCAGGAAGTACCGCTTGTGGAACCTCAATTTCCACGGGCTTATTAGCTAAATGGCAATTGGCACATACAATACGCCCAGTCGCTTCTCGTGGATTTTCATAACCCTGCTGTGCAAAAATGGGATATGCACTTGAAATGGACGTCCGAGTTAAGATATATATCATGAGCGATACGGAAATAGATCGAGTAATCTGTTTCTTTAGCCAAGAAAAAGCATTTCTAGTTTGCATGGTCCAATCATTGATCGCGAAAATTTCTACAATAAATTGGGTAGGTCGCTAGTATAGTTCCCTAGCCACGATTCTGCTATTTGCTGGAATAATCTAGGATGAATCTTCCCGATGGTTAGAAATAGGAAGAGTAAATATGATTTTCAATACTTTGCTTATGTACAACTACAAAGTACCAAGCATTCTAATTGGATTAGATTAATATCAATGGATCCTTTATCATTCAGTTATTGAATCATAAATCAGTAAAATTGACGGAGACAGACTAGTTAAATAACGGAAAAGCCAATATTTAAAACATGTATCAAAAATTACTGGAAGGATGCAAACAAGAATAGTTATAGTTTGCTCATTCGCAACAACTCCAACCTCGTTATAGATAGAGCGTATAGCGAATTCCCAACCTGGGGGTGAATGATATCCGAGAAAAAACTCAGTTACTAGAAGAAGACACAAAGCTTTTGCTGTGTCACTTAAGTTATATAGGAATTCCTGAGCCCAAGAGTTAAGAATAACAAGTTTTTCCTTACCCAAAATTGAATACCCGCTTAGAATACCAAACCAGATGATATTTGTTGAGAAGTGCAAAATCGTATCCATACGATTCTCATTTTGTATCGTGATTAATTGGATCGTTTCTTTATGGATTCCTATCCCAAACTCTTCGAGATGTGTTTCCGAGTATTCCTTGATCATTTCGTCCAAGAAGAGGAGTTCCTCTAATTCTCTGAATTTTTCTAGAAGACTCTTTTCTTGAATATTATTCAAGACAATTTGGGATTGCCCAGTATTCCACCAATTAGTAACCCAAGATTCCAGACATTTATTAACTGAGAAAGAAATCCACCAGGGCAAAAATACTATAGATGCAAGATAGAAAAGAGGAGTGAATGCTTTCTTTTTTGCCATTTTTTCGTCTGTAAATTGTTAATCAACCCATTCGTACACTCTATGCGATCGAATATTTCTTACACACATGAGTTTTATACAAGGTATCGAACTTATGAATCTATTTTCTTTGTGATTTTGTGGTTAGTCTTTGAATCTAGAAAGAATACAGAAATAGGCTAAGAATTCACTTCGAATGAAGAAATTTAGAATATTGTTTCCTGATATCTCAATTGGTCAAATTAAAAATAAAGTGTATCCTTTCGATGAATGATCGAAAGAACCACTTTAAGTAATGAATATTATTCAGATTTTGAGACGAAAGAACTCCTTTGCTATCAAAATATCCAATATTTCGAAAAAATTTCACTGATTACCCATAGTCAGGAATAGAATAATTGAGGGAAAGACATTAGGATGATCAAAAAAAAATGACTGGCAAAGGATAAATTGGCTAGTTCTCAGTATTTAATTAAGAAATCCAATTGTTGGTCATTAAAGAATACAAAAGAAAGAATTTCAAATTTACAAGATACGATCTATCTGGATCTAAAGTGTCAATTCCAACAAATATTGAACTAAAAAAAATTCTTGCTTTCGAAATGGTTTGCCGTCTGAGATGAATCTATTATTTCGATTTGTTATTTGTTATTGAATTGCGTGCGCATAAAGACCATAAAACGCATAAAGACCATAAAAAGAGTTTCGTTTTATGGTTCTTTCATATACGTTTTCTTTAATTGAATGAACGTTCTGATTCTCAATTTATCAAAATACTTCAATTGGTACACGCAAGAAATAGGCTAATTCAGCAGCCTTTTGTTCAATTTCTCGTGGAGTCAAATTCTCATCAGTACGGGTCAAGGGAATGGACCCCTGGCCTCGGATGTCCATATAAAGAACACGACGAGCATAAATACCCTCTTTAACTTCTATTCTAACGGACTGAATATCTTTTATAAGGAATCGGAGGAATATGCGACGATTTTTTCCCGGAAATCCCCAACGAAAAATACAGACTATTCCTTCCTTTCTATCGAATCGATCATAACCACTACCTACATTCCAGGAAATTGTGCACCACAAATAAGAGCTAATAAAGAGACCCGCAATTCCGTAGAAAGACATCACGATTCCTTGTGGAAAAAAAATGATTTGCTGAGGCGGAAAAAAAGATAGCAAATTTCTACCAAGATAACTGGAAGTTCCAACTAATAAGAAGCCTAATGAACCTAAAAAAAGGATCAAGGCCCAGCAGAAATTACTTATTTTTCGAGACCCCGTTATAAGTTCTATCCATATATCGTCTGATCGCCAAGTCATACTTTACTCGATTGCATTTTATTGGAATTGAGATAATACCCCAGAGAAATTTGACTTTACTTTTTTGTTTCCGAAGTAACTCTCATCAACTAGCACTAGTTTGAGGTGAACTAGCACTAGTTTGATGTCAACCTTTAGGAGTAATTCATCAAATTGGTTAAATCTAAAATAATAACATACTCTTTATTTAATACGATCCCACTATACATATCGATATACATATAGATTCACCGACTACATTTCAGCCATCCAGAGATCCTGATCTATTTGAAAATTGCTAGAATTGATATATCCATATATCATGTTTCTGCGGGCATAAGAGTTTTTTCCTTTATGTTCGGTGGAAATCACATGTTATACTATATTCCAATAAATAGATATCCGTGTTATGATACAAGTCCACGTTTTCAAAAAAAAAATGGATGAGATTGGGTCCCAGCGGATCTAAACAATCTTGTTTTTTTGAACATGAAGAAATAAAGAAGCCATTGCAATTGCCGGAAAGACTAGGCCTACTAACGGCACAAAAATAGATGGAAGGTTCAAATTTGTCATAGAAGGGGTACCTCGATTTACTATTTGTATCTGTTATTATGTTATTATATAAATAAAGATATCTTGTAATAATTATAATTAAATTAAGAATTTGAATTCTAATTAGATAATATTTATTATTAATAGAATTTGAAGAATTTCAAATTCTTAGTATAGATCGAAGTATCGATATATCTAAATCTAACTGAGTACGTATAATAAGAATAAGTGCAAAGAATGTAGAACTGTAGAACTAAATAAATGGACTTATTCATCTCCTCCATGAGAAAGATATGTATGATAATGATAATAAACTTTATTATTTTTCTTCATTTCTTTGTCTTTTGTTCTTGTCTTCTAATTTTCTAAAAATAGATAAAGAGTTTTTTACCGATTATCGAAGGATTCGTTCGAATCCGACCCAACATGGATTTTTAGCTAAAATGGTTTTTCGGTAGATAGAGAAAGATACAAAACTCTATTATCTATATTGAAATTTCAAATTATATACCTAAGACAAGACCAAATTCGTTTTATTTTACTAATTTCACGAACGGAAGAACTCACTCTTGGTGATAAAGGTTTCTTGATTCGTAATCAGGAATATAGGTCAAAAAAAGAGTTATCCTCAACTTTCGTTTTGATTCTTTCTACAATTCGATCTTCTATCACCAAAGAAAAGGCCATTATTATCTTATTTACTTTGATTCCGATAAACTAACTACTTTTTGCTACAAACACAAAAAAAATAATTGAACTTAGTGCTCTACTTGATTTTGCTTGACTTTTGATTCAAAGGAAAAAAGGCGTGGAGCTTAAATAACTCACTCAGAACGCTTTTTAAAAGATTACGTGGTACAATTAGGTCGAATAAACCCTTCTGGAATAAGTATTCAGCTGCTTGTGAACCTTCGGGTACTGTTTTATTCAATGTTTGTTCAATTACTCTTTTACCTGCAAATGCAATGTAGGCATTGGGTTCGGCAATAATGATATCCCCCAACATACCAAAACTAGCTGTCACTCCACCAGTTGTCGGAGATGTAAGGATTGATACATAAAATAATTTTTTATTTAATTGATAATCATATAAAGCAGACGATATTTTAGCCATTTGCATCAAGCTCAAACTTCCTTCCTGCATGCGCGCCCCCCCAGAAGCACACACTATAATAAGAGGTAAATTTTGATTGGCAGCGTGTTCAATCAAACGGGTGATTTTCTCTCCGACTACGGATCCCATAC